TTAAAATATTGTTTTATTTTATTAACCTCCTGGGGATTAGAGAAAGAGGATCGATTCTAGATTACTTTTTATTTGTCTAATTATAATTCGTGAATTCACTTCGACTTACCAAGAATAGAATCACGCTCTGTAGGATTTGAACCTACGACATCGGGTTTTGGAGACCCACGTTCTACCGAACTGAACTAAGAGCGCTTTCTTATCACAATAGATAGATAAGATTGTTGTTTTTTGTAACATAAAACTCTATCTACATACTGTATGCATACGATATCGATTATATCGAGTATCATAAAAAAGGAGAAATTCTGTAATGTCCAATTTCAACAAATTCCTACTTACTTCTTAGAGTAAAAGTAATTAGGTAGGGATGACAGGATTTGAACCCGTGACATTTTGTACCCAAAACAAACGCGCTACCAAGCTGCGCTACATCCCTTTTTTTAATTCAATTGGTTACAATAGTCTAATTGTAAAGAATCCTTGTATTGTTTTCCACATTCCGAGTTATTTACTAAAAAATGACAATATTTTTCTTGCCATGCTATGTCTTGTTTTTGATCTCATATCATATAAAGTATTTAGATATTTATCTATCTGATATCTGAAAAAACCTGTCGTATCGTGAATGCTCAGTTCTGTAGTTCTATTATTTTTATTAAATAATATCTTATCTACTGGATCTTTGGCCATTTTTTTTTTAGCTTATGGATTTCGTTTACAAATCCAAGTGATCCTTGACTATCTATATATATATTTGCTCATAGACTAGACATGTATTACCTTTATTTTGTACATTAAATAAATTAAGAAATAAATTAAGAAGGAGCACTTTCAATGCAAAATCTAAAAACATATCTTTCCGTAGCACCGGTACTCAGTACTCTATGGTTTGGGTCTCTAGCCGGTCTATTAATAGAAATCAATCGTTTTTTCCCGGATGCATTGACATTCCCCTTTTTTTCATTCTAGTTATTAACATAGGATAAGGGGTAATGAAGATTAGAGAAAGAATCCATTTTCTGTGACTAATACCCCCCTTTATTTTCATTCGAGTCTTAACTTAAGTTTTGATGAAGTTGAATATACTTTATCTTCTTTATTGCCCTATTTTAAAATAGGGCAATAAAGAAGATAAAAAAAGGCGGGATAGAAAGAACAAGGTGAGTTTAGCATAAGAGTATTATACATGATACTTAAAAAAAAAATCACTTTAAAAGGAATACTATATGTAACTTTTTAGTTATAAAATTTTTGAATACGTTTAATATATAAACTTTTATTACTCTATTGATTGTAACGACCTTTTTTTAATTTTAGTTCGACTTAGCATACATCTATCTTTTTGATTTTCCTTTCGGGTCGAGAATAAAAAAATTGTTTGAATAAAAAAAAAAGGAGGTTCATGGCTAAGGGGAAAGATGTCCGAGTAAAAGTTATTTTGGAATGTAATAGTTGTGTTCGAAAGAGTCTTAAAAAGAGTTTTAATAAGGAATCAAGGGGCGTTTCCAGATATATTACTCAAAAGAATCGACATAATACACCTAGTCGGTTAGAATTTAGAAAATTCTGCCCCTATTGTTACAACCATACAATTCATGGAGAGATAAAGAAATAAAATAGATCGAACCGAACGTCGGGCTATCATCCTTTCAATTCAATGAAGGGTCCAAAACAAAAAAATTTTCATTATAAATTATAATATATTATTTACTATACTTTTTTTTTTATTTTTTTTTTTTTATAATTATAATTGATAAAAAAAAAAAAAATAAAAGAGAAATAAACAAACCAAATCCTATTTCGGCTGGACCTAAAAAAATTAGAATTAAAATTAAGAAGTAGGATTTTGGGTAGAAGGCAGAAATGAACCAAACTATGGATAAATCCAAGCGACCCTTTATTAAATCCAAGCGATCTTTTCGTAGGCGTTTGCCCCCGATACAACCGGAGGATCGAATTGATTATAGAAACATGAGTTTAATTAGTCGCTTTATTAGTGAACAAGGAAAAATTTTATCTAGGCGAGTAAATCGATTAACTTTGAAACAACAACGATTAATTACGATTGCTATAAAACAAGCTCGTATTTTATCGTTGTTACCTTTTCTTAATAATGAGAAACAATTTGAAAGAAATGAATCGACTACTAAAACTTATAGTTTTAGAACCAAAAAGAAATAAAAAAAAAATAATAATAATAATAGACTTTTTCTTTATTTAATTGATAATAAGAATGGAGTTGAATAAAAAAATAAAAAAAGGAATCTGAACTCAAACACGAATTACCGCTTTATTCTAAAAAAACCCAAGACTCCCGATTTTTTTTCGTATCGTAACATAAAAAAAATCGTAAAAAATCTTTTTGACTCCCGGAGAATAAACTCCGGGTAATTTCATTTAAATCATTTCGGAGCATTTGTTCGAATCTTATTTTTTTATGATATCATTTGAAATCATATAAAGACAATTCCGATTTAATATAGCTATTTGTGCAAGTACTTTACGATTAAGAAGCAACTGTTTCTTGTACAGATCATTTAAAAATTGACTATAATTATAGTATACCCCCCTTTCGCGAATTACTGCGTTTATCCGAGTGATCCATAAACGACGAAAATCTCTCTTTTGCCTATCTCTATCCCTATGAGCCGAAATTAAAGCTCTTATTTTCTGTTGAGCAATGGTTCGGGTAAGTCTTGAATGAGCCCCTCGAAAGGTTGATGCAACTAAACGCATTTTTGTTCGACGTCTCCGAGCTATATATCCTCGTCTAACTCTAGTCATTGAATAAATAAAACTTTGATGAATAACTAATTGATTTTCTTTCGTTAAGTTATTCTTTTCTCCCCTCCTGGTCTATTAATAACAAAACAGATTTTTCCAATGTATAAAAAAAAATCCCAATGGTTTTTGCTGCTATAACCTTCCCAACCACGATTTTTTTTCGACATTTAGTCTTGAAACAAGACAAAAAACTAATCAGAAATAAATTTTATTAATATATCAAATACAAATAAAAGTCAATAACTGAAAAGTAAAAATTCAATTTCAATATAGTTAAAATAAATAAAGATAAAGAAAAAATAAATAAAGATAAAGAAAAAATAAATAGTGGGTTCCTTCGTTTCTATGGTTCCTTCTTAAACGGTGAGGTCCTCTCTATACACCGGAGCCTCTTACTTCATTTATGATAACTTGTACAGTTCAAACTTTTTTTGGCTCTACCCATGAATTATCCAGTAATAGATCTTTCACAATTAGATCCATCTATACAGTAACAGTATTTTTTTTTGAAGGTTAGCTAAATAGCTGACCCGATTAGTCCGTTCTTGCAAATAAAGAAAGCATAACATAATTTATTTCTCTTAAATAAAGGATTCCCTGCTAAATGGATAACGTTAACGTTACCAATGGGAATTTTTTATTTATTTACACTAATAGAAACCATAAATTTCATACACAATAGATGATATAGATTTTTTTTTAGAGAGTCACTTGAGTTTTTCCATTTTATCCTATTGATCCGTACGGATCATTGATATTGGAAAAATCTTTTATTTTAATTTGCTTTTGTTCCAGCTCATAATCTGAACGAGTCACACATACACCCTAGTACATGTTCCTCGGCGCTGAGGGCATCCCCGAAGAGCGGGGGATTTCGTGACATTTCTTATTGGCTGTCTTGTGTTTCTAATAAGTTGTTTAATAGTTGGCATGCTGTATGATATACATAATGAGCTGGTTTAGATCAATCTTAACCGAATGCATTTCTAGTTAATAGAATCTTAAGAGAAATTCAGTGACAAGATAAAATTTAAAACTAAAATGTTTAACTATTTTTATTTGTTTTATTCGACTGCTACAAGATCAACAATTCCATGAGCTTGGGCTTCTGTTGCTGACATAAACACATCCCTTTCCATATCTTCGGATACAACCCATACGGGTTTGCCCGTTCTTTGTACATAAACCCTAGTGAGGGTTTCGCGCAATTTCAAGAGTTCCTCCGCTTCCAAGATAAATTCTCCCGTTTGAGCCTCGTAAAAAGAGCTAGCAGGTTGATGAATCATTACCCTGATGGTATACCTTAAAAGGGGTTGCTTTAGCTCGCGCGACGAGGCGAAGAGAAAAATACAGAATAAAATATATAATTGAACAACCGTACATGCATTTTTTTCGCATTGCATACGGCTTTATAATGGAATTGACTTTTTTCCGCGCAAGAAAGAAAAAAAATAGGATCGATCCGATCACGATCAGTAAATGATCCAATTACCACCCTTCTTTTCGGAGGAGTTTCAAAATACTATGATGGCTCCGTTGCTTTATATTTATTTCGTCTATAATTCAGCAATCCCAAAGTTTCTTTTTGATCCGAAAACTAAAGAAAAAGACTTTTTTTTTTAAGAGTCTTTTGGTATGAAAAAAGTTTGTGACGCTGAAACAGACTCCCCATAAAAAAATCGAGAAGATTTTTCATCTCATACTACCCCTTCGATACATAATCTAATGGTTTGAAAAAAAAAATAGAGAAACAATTTTATCATATCGAATTAAAAGTGCCATGCTATTATTACTTAATTTTAAATATCGTGAAGGCATAGTATTCTTTTTTCTCTCAAATAAAAAACTCATTGGCGCTAAGCGTGAGGGAATGCTAAACGTTTGGTAATTTCTCCTCCGACCAGTATAAAAGATCCCATTGAAGCAGCTAACCCCATACATATTGTATGGACATCTGGTCGCACAAATTGCATAGTATCATAAATAGCTACTCCAGGTATTACCCAGCCGCCAGGAGAATTTATAAACAAATACAAATCTTTGTTATCAGCTTCGATACTGAGATATACCATAAGACCAATAAGTTGATTCGAGATTTCGCTATCGACCTCTTGGCCTAAAAAAAGTAATCTTTCGCGATAAAGTCGGTTGATTAGGATAAAATGGCATCCCTTAGAAACCGTACATGCACCGTTTTATGCATACGGTTCAAAAAAATCAATGTGGAGATTCGATTCGTTTTTCATTTTGTTAGAGGTTTAAAAAAAAAAAAAATGATTATAATTTAAAATAAAAAGTTTTTTTATATTCTAGTTTTCAAGAAATATTACTTTTTGTACCTTTACCCAATTACTCATAATAAAATTATAAAAAAACTCGCCTAAAAAAAATACACTTTACTAAACTTATCGAACTGCCTTTTCATTGATGTATCAATTCATCGAGATCCAATCCAAATCACGATGTCATTTTCTTGTTCGTGAATGGGCCTTTTTAATTCTTTTAGGTTTATGCTCTACTCCGGGTAAAGATCTGCCCGATTTATATTTGCACATATAGGACAAATTTTTCCAATACCGCTGTCAAATTTAATATTCAACATATTTATTACTTTATTCGGATGATTAAAATTGAAATTCCGTTTGTTTATTTTATATTTGAATTTAAAATAAAAACCGTTAATTATTAGTTAAAAGTAAAAGTAATTAAAATGTATAATATATAATACAAGTAGTAATCTTCAATATATTCCCAATTGGAATGGGTTTTTTGATAAACGGAGCCTGGATACTTCATTTTTTTGGTCCAACCGAGCCAACCATAAATTATTCGAATTTAGAATGTTAATCTGAATCCCCCTAAAACTCAAAAAAGTATTTTATTGCCTTTCACGCTCCAAATTTTTTATGATTTAATCAATATTTCTTGGGCGAAAGAGAGGATATCTCAATCGGGAGAGAAAACGGGGAAATACCATATGACCCAATATATCTGACAAGTCGCACTATACGTCAACCCAAGATGCATCTTCCTCTCCAGGACTTCGAAAGGGAACTTTTGGAACACCAATAGGCATTAAATCAAAGAAAAAATGAAGTACTATGGTTCACTTTAATGTGAAAACGTAATAATAATAATAGAGTTATTGTCTTCATAAGATTCACTTTGACATCATATATTATGCATAGATTATAAAAGTTTAGTTTAAAATGAAAACAGAATAGAATAAATAAAGAAAATTTATTAGGAATATAGCCTGCCAATAATCACCAAATATCAAAGTATTTAATGATACAAGATGGTCTCAACTTCCCATTGCGTATTGATACTTATCGGATATAGAATAGATTTGTTTCTCGTTGTTCCTACAAACATAATTGTTCTATTATTACCAACAGAATAGAATATTACCAACAGAATAGAACAAACCTGAACCCTTGTTCCGAGATAATCCATTGAACAAAGGGGGTCCATTGTATAATCATAGTTTTTTCTAATGCAATAAAGTTACATAGTGTCATTTTTCTTTGATTAAAGGGGTATTTCCATGGGTTTGCCTTGGTATCGTGTTCATACTGTCGTATTGAATGATCCCGGCCGGTTGATTTCTGTCCATATTATGCATACAGCTCTGGTTGCCGGTTGGGCTGGTTCGATGGCTCTATATGAATTAGCAGTTTTTGATCCCTCGGATCCCGTTCTTGATCCAATGTGGAGACAGGGAATGTTTGTTATACCTTTCATGACTCGTTTAGGAATAACCAATTCGTGGGGAGGTTGGAGTATTACAGGAGGGACTATAACGGATCCGGGTATTTGGAGTTACGAAGGTGTGGCTGGAGCACACATTGTGTTTTCTGGTTTGTGCTTTTTAGCAGCTATTTGGCATTGGGTGTATTGGGATCTAGAAATATTTTCTGATGAACGGACAGGAAAACCCTCTTTGGATTTGCCTAAGATTTTTGGAATTCATTTATTTCTTTCCGGAGTGGCTTGCTTTGGTTTTGGCGCATTTCATGTAACAGGTTTGTATGGTCCCGGAATCTGGGTCTCTGACCCTTATGGACTAACTGGAAAAGTACAACCTATAAGTCCAGCATGGGGTGTGGAAGGTTTTGATCCTTTTGTTCCAGGAGGAATAGCCTCTCATCATATTGCAGCAGGGACATTAGGCATATTAGCAGGTCTATTCCACCTTAGTGTCCGTCCGCCCCAACGTTTATACAAAGGATTACGTATGGGTAATATTGAAACCGTTCTTTCGAGTAGTATCGCTGCTGTCTTTTTTGCAGCTTTTGTTGTTGCCGGAACTATGTGGTATGGTTCAGCAACGACTCCGGTCGAATTATTTGGCCCCACTCGTTATCAATGGGATCAGGGATACTTTCAGCAAGAAATATACCGAAGAGTAAGCGCGGGGCTAGCCGAAAATAAAAGTTTATCAGAAGCTTGGTCGAAAATTCCTGAGAAATTAGCTTTTTATGATTACATCGGCAATAATCCGGCAAAAGGAGGATTATTTAGAGCGGGCTCAATGGACAATGGCGATGGAATAGCTGTTGGATGGTTAGGACACCCCGTTTTTCGAGATAAAGACGGACGTGAACTTTTTGTACGCCGTATGCCTACCTTTTTTGAAACATTTCCTGTCGTTTTGATAGATGGGGACGGAATTGTTAGAGCTGATGTTCCTTTTAGAAGAGCAGAATCTAA